TATGGTAAAATTTTAGGTTCGTCTTGCGTCGTAAAGTTTTGTTCATCAATAAATAATATTTATTTATTATAATAACAAATATAAATATAAAAAATAGATGCAATATATACAACATATATAAGATAAGATATATAGGGGGGGTATATACCCCCCCTATATATCTTATCTTATATATGTTGTATATATAATATATAGATATATCTCTCTATTCATAGAGAGATATATCTATATATTAAATAAACTATAAGTCATCAATTATTTACTATAGTTAATAGTTATTTAATTTGTATATTGATAGAGTTGTGAAGACTTAGTGGTTGTCTGATGACTTATAGTTTATTTAATTTGATATGGTAAAATTTTAGGTTCGTCTTGCGTCGTAAAGTTTTGTTCATCAATAAATAATATTGTGTTCTATGCTATTAGTATAAATTCATTATTTTTCTTTTCCACAGAAAAGATCTAATTATAGATGGCATAATTATGTCTATTCTTCCTTTATTTAGTGCCTTTTTTATAGGTTTATTTTTTATAGGTTTATTTTTATGAAAGATTTGATTAATATTTTTATTTTTTTTGTGTGTTGTTGTAATGTTGTTAATTTATGTGTTGGATGGTTTATCTGGTAAGCTTCATTATGAATCTGCTTTTTGGTTGTTTGTGTTTAGTGAAGTTATGGTTTTTGGTAGATTTTTGACTTGTTGTTTAATTTTTGATTGTTGATCATATGATAATTTATCTAGTTCTTTGGAGATACCATTTGTTGGGTGTTTTGTGCTTCTTGGTTCTAGTATAACGGTTACTGCATTTCATCATTTGTTAGGTTGGCGATATTGTGATTTTTTTTTACTTTTAACTATTGTGTTAGGGTTGGGGTTTGTTGTTTTACAAGTTGCTGAGATCGAGGATATAGGATTTAATTTAGTTGATTCTAGATTTTACTCAAGAAGTTTTTGTACAGTTGGTTTACATTTTAGTCATGTTTTATTAGGAGTGATAGGTTTGATTACTATATTTTGTGTTGGTAGCGTTAGCTTTGGGGTTTATCGCTGTACTGTTTTAACTTGATATTGGCATTTTGTAGATTATGTTTGATTAATAGTTTATACTATTGTATATGTTTGTTAATAGTTTACTAATAGGTTATGAAATAAACTAATAGATTGTGGTTCTGTTGTATACTTTTAGTATTAGTAAATTTATGTTTAATTTATTGCGTTGTAATTTGATGGATTTACCTATTAGTTTCTCTATAAATTATTATTGAAGTTATGGTTTTGTTCTTTCTATGTTTATGTGTATTCAAATTATTACTGGTGTAATATTATCCTTTTTGTACGTTAGTAATTTTGATGTTAGATTTTCAATTGTTACTAGATTTTCTAAAGATTCTTTTTTTACTTGATGCTTACGATACTTTCATATAATTGGGGTTAATATATTGTTTATCTTAGTTTTTATTCACATGGGTCGTTCTTTATATTATTCTAGATATAAAAAGATTAGTGTTTGGAAAGTTGGATTTCTTTTATATTTGTTAATAATGGGTGAAGCTTTTACCGGATATATTTTGCCATGGCATCAGATGTCTTATTGAGCAGCTACTGTGTTGACTTCGATAGTTGATAGTTTGCCAGTTGTGGGTAGTATTATTTATAAGTACGTTGTGGGTGGTTTTTCTATTACTGGTGATACATTAATGCGTGTATTATCTGTACATGTGTGTTTAGGTTTTATTATAATAATGTTAATGGTCATTCATTTGTTTTATCTTCATAAGGATGGTAGAAGTAATCCCTTATATAATTATAAAGGTTTATCTGATGTAATTTATTTTCATTCATATTTTACAGCGAAGGATTTATTTTTATTTGTGAGTATTCTAACTGGAGTATTAAGTTGATTGCTATTAAGTCCAGATTTGTTAGTTGATATAGAATCTTACCTTGAAGCTGATCAACTTAATACTCCAGTTAGAATAAAGCCAGAATGATACTTTTTAGCTTTTTATGCTATGTTACGTTGTATTGGGTCAAAGATAGGTGGATTAATGTTAGTTTTGTGTTTTTTAATATTTTTATGGGTTCCTAGAAGAAAAGTGTCTAGTGTGTATAGAGTTACACGTCAAATTGTTTTTTGGTTTATAATTAGTTTATATGTTTCTTTAACTTATTTAGGTACTTGTCATCCAGAATATCCATATTTGTTTGTTTGTCAGGTGTTTAGAGTGTCATTAGTTGTAATGATGCTTGTGTTTAAGTTATTAAATTTATAATAAAATGATTAGATTAATTTTGATTTATAGAAGTATAGTATGTGTTAGATTTTTTTTAACGTTAAATCGGTTCTTAAATAAATTAATTATATTAGAAAGATTGAAAGTATTGGTTATATTGTTTTGTTTATTATGTTCTAGGTTAGACAATCATATGATATTTATAGCTTTTATAGTAGTTTCTACAATAGAGGTTATAATTGGTCTAGTAGTGTTAACTCAAATTTGAGAGTGTTCATCTTTATTAGATTTAGCTGATTTTTAGTTTGTTTAGTGTTGCTGCTTGGTTTACTAGTATTTTCATGCGGTATAAATTGTTTTAGAGTTATTAATAGAGTAGTTTTTGATAATTTGTTTGTGTTTGATTCTATATCATTTTATTTATTGATTCTGGTAATTATTTTAGGCTTTTATTCTCAAGTGTTATTCATTAATATATTATCTTGCAGTGTTCGTTTCTATCTATTTTTAAGATTGTTGTTTACAGTTTTTAGGTTTTGTACTAATCATAGAGTATTATTTTGAATAAGATATGAATTATCAATGCTTCCACTGTTATTTTTAATATTTAGTGAGTCTCCTTATTCAGAACGTTTTTTAGCAGGGTGGTATTTTAGTGGTTATCTTATAAGTACAAGTTTACCTTTGATTTTAGTATTGTTATACTTATCCTTTATAAATAATTCATTTTTTTTTAGAGATTGAAGCATGCCCCATAACTGTTTAAAAATTATTTATTATTTAATATCTTTTATATTTTTTACCAAGGTTCCTTTGCTCCCATTTCATACATGATTACCTATAGTACATGCTGAAGCTACTAGTATAGTATCAATTTTTTTGAGTGGATATATTATGAAGTTGGGTTTATTAGGAGTATATCGTTGTTCATATTTTATATTTGATCCTAATTTTATATGATATCTTGCTTTTTGCTGTTTGGCTTGTATAGGTTTTTTAGTAACAGCATGTACAGAATTAGATGGAAAGCGGTGATTAGCATTTTTAAGTTTAGCCCATATTGTTGTTCCTTTTATTGGCTTCTATATCAGTGATTGAAGGTCAGTTAATTATATATTTTTTTACTGTTTGGGGCATGGCCTAAGTGCAGGTATTGTATTTGGGTTATTATGATTATTTTATGATCTATGTCATACTCGAAAATGAATTTTGTTGAAGTCTAGCGTAAATGGGATTGGTTATATGATAAGAGTCATTTTTAGGTTATTAAGGTTATGTTCATTTCCTACAACTATTCAATTTTTTTCTGAAGTGAATTTGGTTGTACAAAGGTCTGGTTTAATTATTTATATATTATTTTGGGTTTTGTATTTATTTTTTGGTGGGTTGGTTCCTTTAATATTATGCGGCCATTTATTAATTCGTAGAGAGTGATATGAAAGCATAGGTGTTGGGTTAAAATATTTATATTTTTTAGTATTTTTAAATTTCTGGTGTTATTTAGGTTTTTTAGTATTATAGTTTAATGAGGTGTTTATGTGCATTTTACATTTTGGTTGTGAAGGTGATTAGTAATCCGTTAATTTCTCTTAGCTTAAGTTAAAGTATCAATTTGAAGAGTTGGAGATAATTATATTAGAGAGATTGATAAGTTAAAAAAACTGTGGGGTTCATGTCTCCTTAATACATATTTATATGTTCAATCGAGTATATTTAATGTTTAATTTCATAAATGATTTTAGCTCTTTAATTAGAATTTTGTATAACAAGATAATAAAAAGTGATATGGTTTACTATTATTTAAGCATAATTTTGTGAACTATGTTATTATTTATAAGTTATCGTTTTCCCTACTGTTATAGCCCTTGATTGTTTATTGTATGGTTAATAGGTATTGTTTTTGTATGTTTTGTTAGATTATGGTTGAATCGATTATTAGATAATGTTAATACTTTTTTTGCTAGATTTGTGCCATTGGGAACGCCTCTTTATATTTGTCCTTTAGTGTGTATAGCTGAGTCTATAAGTTATATTATACGTCCTTTTGTATTGATACTGCGGCCATTTATTAATATAAGTTTAGGTTGTTTTGGTGCTGCTTTTATTGGAGGGGCAGTAAATAGTAATTATTTGTGATTTTTAATATTGATATTATTATTTTTTTATGAAGTTTTTGTGGCTTTAGTACATTGATTTATTGTTCTTAGTATATTGCTATTTTCTGAAGATCATTAGTGTACGATGTTTATAAATAGTCGATTAAATTTTAATACTGTATTTTTTTTTTCTTTTTTTTTTTCTGGCTTTTTTTGTTTGTTGTGTTGTATTGTTGATAAATTAATAGGTTTTTGAATATTTTTAGAATTATGTGGTTTATCAATTATACCGTCATTTTTTTATAGTAAAAAGGTTGGTTTGTATAAATTTTATAGGTGTGTTTTGAGGTATATTATAGTGTCTGGTCTATCTTCAGTTTTAGTAGTATTGGGGTTAATGTTTTTGGGTTTGTATTATTTTGTTTATTTTGGGTTTGCGTTAAAGTTTGGTTTATTTCCATTTTTGTTGTGGATATATCGAGTATTTAGTGTTGGAAATTGGTTATTTATTTTTTTTTTAAGGGTTTTATTAAAGTTTCCAGTTTTATTTTTTTGTTTTTTATACCAAAATGTTAATGTTAAATTGGTTTATGTTGATTGTTTTTTGACTATTCTTCTTTGTTCTATTTTTATTTGATTTTTTAGTTTATCTTGAGAGTATGTTTGGTGCCATATTTCTTTGTCTTCTATTGCTACTTTGGTGGTAGCATGTTTTTGTAGTAGAGTCGAAATTTGTTTTTTTATATATTTGTACTATTTTTTTTGGGCTACACTTACCATAATTTATTTGAAAGTTATTTCTGATATGGTTGATTTAAAGAGTTTTATGTTTTGAGGGTTTTGCTTTTTATTATTAATAACTCCAATTTCTGTACCTTTAATTTATAAGATTAGAGTGTGTATTGGTATTTTATACTCTTCAATATATTTGTTGTTAATATGAAGGATTTATAGTTTTTCTGAACAGTTTTTCTTATATAAGCTAGCTAGTGGTTATTTTTTTAGTGGTGTTTATAAAAATTGGTTAAATTAATTGTAAAGTAGTTTATAAAAATGTCTGTTTTACACACAGGAGAACTCGTTTGAGCTTTACTATGGTTTAGTTTAACAAAATAGTTTAATGAAAAAATATTGGGTTTGCGTCTCAAAGATGGATTGTGGTTCTGTTGTTATATTTGTAATTTTAGTTTAAGAATAAAATAGTGATTTGTCTAGTCATAGATGATATAAATATCAAGTTACTTTAGTAATGATTATTTTTACTTTTATATCTGGTTTATTTGGATTATTGATAAGTTTATTAGTGATAGCTTTTTTTATATTAGGTGAACGTAAGATATTAGGGTATTCTCAATATCGTAAGGGCCCTAATAAGGTTGGTTTTTTAGGATTGTTTCAGAGTTTTGCTGATTTGTTGAAGTTAATTGTGAAGTTTAAGTGGTTTTATTTTCAAAGTCGTAATTTTGTTGGTTTAGTTGGTGTAATGTTGTTAGTTTTATTATCTATATTTTATTGTTTTGTTTACGGTGATTATTATGGGTCAAAGATAGGTAGATTTTCAATGCTTTGGTTTTTGGTTATTACTAGTTTATGTGGTTATGCTGTGTTATGTGCCGGTTGGGGTAGTTTTAATAATTATTCGTTTCTAAGCTGTATCCGTTGTAGATTTAGGTCTATAAGGTTTGAAGCGTGTTTTATGAGTATAATTATTTTTAGGGGTTTATGTTATAAAAGATATAAATTAAGGGATTTAATAAATGTTGATTGAGCTTCTTTACTTATATTTCCTTGTGCTTATATAATATTTTTAATAGGTATATTATGTGAAACTAATCGTACTCCGTTTGATTATGGTGAAGCTGAAAGAGAATTGGTTAGCGGATTTAATGTTGAATATAGTGGTGTATATTTTACTTGTTTATTTGCTTGTGAGTATATAATTATATTTATTTTTTCTTGAATAGGGGTGATTCTATTTTTAGGGGATAGTATATTTAGCATGATTTTATTGTTTATAAATTTGTTATTTTTTATGTGGGCGCGTGCTACATTACCACGTGTACGTTATGATTTTTTTGTTAAATTTTTTTGAGAAGTAGGTCTGTTAATGGTTATATTTAGCTTATTTTGTATAGTAAATTAAGTCTATATAGATTAAATGTAAATCGTGATGCTGTTAACTTCAAGAAATAGTTGTTACTATTATAGTCGTTACATTCTTATCTTAGTTTAAAAAGAATGATGGTTTTGGGGACCTTTGGTCTCAGTGAGAGATTTGGTTAATAGGGCTGCGAAGCAGGTTACTTTGATATAGTAAATAGTGAATTATTATTCCGTTAATATGACTCATATATCTTATTAAAAGTACTAGGTTCTTACCCTAGAGATGTATTATACTATGGGTGGAATATGTTATTGGCTGGTTTTTCTTTATTTATTTTATTAAGTGTTATTATTGGCTTTTTTTGTTGCAGGTTATTAAAAAAGGTGGTTATGTTTGAAGGGGGATGGCCTAGATGTTATGAATGTGGGTTTTTTAAAGGTTTGATGAAACTTAAATGTTTTAGATTTACTTACTTTGATTTGTTAGTGGTTTTTGTTATTTTTGATCTAGAAATATCTTTGTTGTTGAATATGCCTACTCAGGGGTTAATGTATTGGAGTTTTGTAGGGTATTATACATTTTTATGTGTATTGTTATTTGGGTTTTTAATTGAGATTTTTTTTGGTTATGTTAAGTGAATTTATTAGAGAAATGTATGAAGTTACTGCTAATAATTTTTTGTCAATTTATTTTGGCTTTCTCTTTATAAGATTAAGTTAATATGGACTGTATGTTTTCAAAACATTTAGAGGTTTTACCATCTTATGATGATAAGTTTAAACTGACTATTAAGTTGAATATTTACGTTAGATCATAAGCGTGTTGGTATTATTTATACTTTGTTGGGATTGTGATCTGGTTTTGTAGGTTTAAGGTTTAGTTTATTAATTCGGGTAAAATTTTTAGAACCTTATTATAAAGTTATACCATTAGATTGTTATAATTTTTTGGTTACTAATCATGGTATAATTATGATTTTTTTCTTTTTGATGCCAATTCTAATTGGAGGATTTGGTAATTATTTATTGCCATTATTAGGAGGGTTAGCAGATTTAAATTTACCTCGATTAAATGCATTAAGTGCTTGATTATTGGTTCCTTCATTAGCTTTTTTAGTAGTTAGTATGTATTTAGGAGCGGGTATTGGGTGAACATTTTATCCTCCTTTATCATCATCTTTATTTTCAGAGAGTGTTGGTGTAGATTTTTTAATGTTTTCGTTACATTTGGCTGGTGCCTCTAGTCTATTTGGTTCTATAAAATTTATTTGTACTTTGTATAGAATTTTTATGACTAATATTTTTTCTCGTACATCTATTGTACTTTGATCTTATTTGTTTACTTCTATTTTACTATTGGTAACTTTACCAGTTTTAGCAGCTGCTATTACCATGTTGTTATTTGATCGTAAATTTAGTTCTGCTTTTTTTGATCCTTTAGGTGGTGGTGATCCAGTTTTATTTCAGCATATGTTTTGATTTTTTGGTCATCCTGAGGTGTATGTATTAATTCTTCCTGGATTTGGTATTATTAGACATATATGTTTAAGAATTAGTATGTCTTCGGATGTGTTTGGTTTTTATGGTTTATTGTTTGCTATGTTTTCTATAGTTTGTTTAGGAAGAAGGGTGTGAGGTCATCATATGTTTACTGTTGGGTTAGATGTAAAGACGGCTGTGTTTTTTAGTTCTATAACTATGATTATTGGGGTCCCTACAGGTATAAAGGTTTTTACATGATTGTATATGTTGTTGAATGCTCGAGTCAAAAAGAGTGATCCTGTTTTATGATGAATTGTTTCTTTTATTATTCTGTTTACGTTTGGTGGGGTTACTGGTATAGTATTATCGGCTTGTGTTTTAGATAAAGTGTTACATGATACTTGATTTGTAGTAGCTCATTTTCATTATGTTATGTCGCTTGGCTCTTATATAAGAATAATAATAATGTTTATTTGATGATGACCATTAATAACTGGTTTAAGGTTGAATAAGTGTTTATTGCAGTGTCAGTGTATAGTTTCTCAAATTGGGTTTAATTTGTGTTTTTTTCCTATGCATTATTTTGGATTATGTGGGTTACCACGTCGTGTTTGTATTTATGAATGTGCTTATAATTGAATAAATATAGTATGTACTGTTGGATCTTTTATATCGGCCTTTAGAGGGTGTTTTTTTGTATTTATTTTATGGGAATCAATAGTGAGTTCTAATTATGTTTTAGGTTCATATGGTATTTCTGGATGTATGGCTGATTTTTTTGTGAGACCAATGGCTTGTCATAAAGATTATTATTGTTATCCTTATAGGGTTGATTACACATATGGTGTTTATTATATGCGTTGAATTGATGATTGTACATATGTTTTTGCTCGTGGGTGTGTTGATGGTTATTTAGTTTAATAAAAATATGGGTTTTGTGGTCCTAAGATGATTTTAATCATTAACCTAATTTTAGTAAATACTAATATATGTGTTTAGGTTTATTTGCCTTTTGCATCATGCTTATTGGATTATTTTAAAATATTTTGTTAACCAAAAAATCTAGATCTTATAATTATTTGTTTTGAACTTAAAAATCTTAAGTAAAGAATAATGAAAATAATTTTATGGTGTGATAAATTATTCGTTAGATTTTATATTTGTTTTACTGCTTTCTATTTAATAATATGTAATTGGCTATTAGGTTAATTATAAGTTTATATTATTTTTTCTGTTGTGTTCTTATTGGGTTAAAAGTACCCATTATTTGTAAAGTTGTTATAAACTTGGATTTGTGTTAATTTAATTAAGTATTTAGCAGTATATAAATAAAATTTAGGTGGTAATAATCAATAAATAAGTAATCCAATTATATTAATTATTTCTAGTAACTTTTCCGTCTGTTTATTAAAAACATTGCCAATTTAAAATTTAGTTGGTAGTACCTGCCCAGTGTTGTTAATAAATGGCCGCAGTATATTGACTGTGCAAAGGTAGCATAATTAATTGCCTTTTAATTGGGGGCTTGTTTGAATGGTTTGACGAGATAAGTTTTAATATTTAATATTTGTGTGAAATTAATGTTAAGGGTTCAGAATCCTTATATATTAATAAGACGGAAAGACCCTAGGATCTTTTGTTTTTTGTTTGGGGCAAATTTGTATAGTTTATAGAAATTGTGACCCTAATGGGTTATTGGGTTAAGTTACCCTAGGGATAACAGAGTAATAATTAATGAGAGATCATATCGAATTAATTGTTTGCTACCTCGATGTTGACTTAGGTCTAAGACTTAGGTGTAGTAGTTTAAGTTGTTGGTCTGTTCGACCTTAAAACCTCCATGAGTTGAGTTAAGACCGGCGTGAGCCAGGTCGGTTCTTATCTATTGTAGAAATTTATCAGTACGAAAGGATAGTAAATTTTTTTATTGAGTATGAAATAAAATTGGTTTTGCAAAAACTAATTAGAATTATGTTAATTCCATACTTTAATTGTTTAATTGTGGCAATAGAAAGTTTATTCTTTATTATCTGCATAAATAGTTATTAGATGTTATGATGAGATTGTTAAGTTTTGATTCATTAGCAGTTAGTTTTTTGTTAAAATTTGTGTTTTAAAAGAATAAAGAATATAAAGGGGATAGGACACAGTGCCAGCATCTGCGGTTAATCTGTTTTCTTTGCTTTTAAATAGAGGTGATTAAATTAATAATAAGTAAAAATGGGTTAAATTTGTTTATTGTGTTTTTAAGTGATTTATCTTATATAAAATAGGTTTTATGACAGGGATTAGATACCCCATTAATACTATTGGTAATATGTCTTAGTTTTATAACTAAAATAATTTGGCAGTGAGCGATTCTTATTAGGGGAAGGTGTGGTGTAAAGGATGGTCCGCCTAATAATTCACTTTTATTATATTGGTGTATATCTGGTTTAATATTATTGTTGAGTAACAGAAGTTGTGTAATATTATTTAAGCCAAGTCTATGTGCTGTTTATAAAAGTATTCATGCGTTACATTAATAAATGTTAGATTGTGATATTTGATAATTTAGGACTTAAAAGTAATGTTTAATAAGTTAGTAAACGTGAAAAGAGTTTAGCTCAGGTACACACCGCCCGTCACCCTCGATGATTATTGAGGTAAGTCGTAACAAGGTAACTTTAAATGAATTTGAAGTTAGTTACTGGTTAATAAATTTAATCAGTTAAAATGAAACTATCATTGTTGTATTATGATATTGTATGTTATATAATAGCTGTGTGTATGTTTATAATTTGTTTTGTTTATATAATGCTAGGTTGGAATTTGTTTATGAGTAAGGGTAGTGTTAAATTTGGTGGAGAAAATCAATTTGTTGAGCTTTCATGAACAATTGTACCTACAATGGTCGTTTTAGTTTTGTGTGCCTTGAATGTTAAATTTATAACTAGTGATTTAGATTGTTTTTCTAGAGAAACTATTAAGATTATAGGTCATCAGTGATATTGGACTTATGAATATCCAGATGGTTATTATGATTCTTTTATGACTAAGGATTGTTTTTTGGTTGATAAGCCATTGCGTATGTTTTATGGCGTCCCGTATCATTTAGTTGTTACTTCAGCTGATGTTATTCATTCATTTTCTGTACCATCTTTAAATTTAAAGATGGATGCTATACCAGGACGTTTAAATCATATGTTTTTTTGTCCTTCTCAACATGGTTCTTTTATAGGTTACTGTGCTGAGTTATGTGGGGTGAATCATGGCGTTATGCCTATAGTTATAGAAGTAATAGATACAATGGACAAGTTTTGTTTTAGTATAAGTGTTGATTATTTTAACTTTTCGTGTTAAGGATAGTTTTTAACTAAACAAAAGTAGTGGTTAGTATTTTATTAAGTTTATATTTATTTAATTTATTTCTGTTTTCTTTGGTTAGAAGTTGTATATATTATTGTATAATTTTGATTATTAAAGCTTTGTTGTCAAGCTATATTGTGTATGAAGTAATGGGATTTAGTTGATATTCTTTAATTTTTTGTCTTATATATGTAGGTGGTGTGTATATATTATTTATTTTTGTTTCTTTTTTTAACCCTAATGATAGAGTCATGATTAGTTGAGGGTTTAATTTAGTGAGATTAGTGTTGATTTTTTTTGTTTTTGGTGTGTCTATATATATGTTTTGTGAGTTGATTGAATTTGAATTTAGAAGATGTGTGTGTAAATTTAAAGAGATTTGATTGTATGTATGTTTCGGTTTGATGTTGATGTTCGGGTTTGTTATTTTAAGAATGTTGATGTCTTATGGAGTCGGGTTTTATCGCTAAATTTCTAGCTTAACATATTTAATGTGGAGGGTTGTAAACCCTTTTAAGGTTTATACCAGTTAGGGGTATATGTAAAGGTGCCAGAATTAATGGGATTAATTTAGGATTAATTTATGATTTTTTTATCTCTTTATTAATACGCATAAAAACCCGAATAATTATTTTTTTTTTATTCGGGTTTTTATGCGTATACTCCATAAAAAAAAAGATTTTAACATATATATATACGTCAAAAAATTTTTTTTATGGAGTATACGCATAAAAACCCGAATAAAAAAAAAATAATTATTCGGGTTTTTATGCGTATACTCATAAAAATTTATGTTTGATTTGAAATCAAATTTATTGTTTTTAATAACAATATGAGTTCCTATATTTATTTATGTGTAGTTATGTCAGAATTATATGAGTTAGTTTTAAGCATTAATTATGGAATTTCCTAACTACTAATCTAACATATAGAAGACTTATGTTACGGCCATAAGAATGGTAATGTTATACCGTATGTTTATTATGATGATTTTATTTTGTTTTAGTATAATGCTTTTTGCTTTGGTAATGTTTAGGTTTTTATTAAATTATAGTTATGTACTAAAACTTAGATTATTAAGGTTAAGAGGATGGAAATGATTAGTCAAATTTATATTTGATAAGGTGACTATTTGTGTTTTAATGATGTTGCTTATATGCTTCTTGTATGCTTATTTTTATACTAGTCATTATTTTTGTAATGATCGTGCTGGTTGAGATTTGTTACAAATTATTGTTTTATTTGTTGTAGTAATGGGTGTATTGGTATGTACTGGTGATTTTTTAAGTACTTTGATTTTTTGAGAATATCTTGGGGTTGTTAGATTTTTTTTGATTTTATTTTATGATAAATATTTAAGTTTGCGTTCATCAGCTATTACTTTAGTTTCTTCTCGTTTTGGGGATGTTTGTCTGTTTTTGATAATTGGGTTAAGATGTTTTACTTTTAACAATATTATTCCTGCTTTAATTTATCTATTTTTTGTTGTGTTTTCTAAGAGTGCTGGTTTTCCTTTTATAAGATGGTTGTTAGAAGCTATGCGTGCTCCTACCCCAGTTAGATCTTTAGTTCATTCTTCTACATTGGTAGCTGCTGGGATTTGATTTACTATGCGTTATGATTTATTTAATTTTATTAAAGATATAATTTGATTTTCTAATTTGTTATTAATTAGCATATTTATAACTGGTGTAAGAAGAATGTTTTTTTTAGATTTAAAGAAGATTGTGGCATTGTCTACTTGTAATAATATTTGTTGATGTGTATTATATTTAATTTGTGGGGGAGTTGTGTTGTCATTGTTTCAACTTATTAGTCATGGAGTGTCTAAGTGTGTATTGTTTATGTTAGTTGGGGATGTAATGAGAGGAAGAGGTGGATCTCAGGCTAGTAAATGTGTGTATAGAACTCGATTTTATGGTAATTGAAACTTGTTCAGATTGTTGATAATAATTTTAGGTCTTTCAGGATTACCTTTTATAGGTGTGTTTTTTACTAAGCATTATTTATTATCAAGACTTATTGGTGTTGTTAATGTTTTTGAATTGATGTTTGTCTTGATTTGTATGTTTTTATCTTACTTTTATTCATTCCGTTTATGTACTGTAATAACTAATTTAAAGTCTAGTAATACATGCGGTGTATTATTTTTTTATGAATCTGGTCTGATAGTATGCGGGTGGTTGTTCATAAAATTTTATATATTTTTTATTATGGATGAAAGCATAGGTGTTGGGTTTATATTAAGCATGATGTTAATAACATTTCAAGTGTTTTCTTGAGTGGTAAGTTTACTAATATATGATAGAAAATTATTTAGATCATGAAGGAGAAGATTGTTCGGTTGTGATAATTTAGTGGAATTTTGTTATAAGATTTTTTATACCATTGTTTTTTATTCTAGTCTGTTGTTTTTTCGTTGAGATAATTTAATGATGTGTTTATTTGGTAATATGGGCCGAAAAAGGATTGTAAATAGGTTTAAATGAATTTTATTAAATATATTGGTTATTGGGGTTTTTAGCTTTATATTTTATTTGGTGCTTATTTAATTTGA